CCGATAGGAAATGAAATAGTAAAATGATTATTCATCGAATGACTATTCATCTATTGTATTTTCAAATAGGGGGCGGGAAGGCTCTATGGAAAAATGGTGGTTCAATTCGATGTTGTCGAATGAGGAGTTAGAACACAGGTGTGGGCTAAGTAAATCGATGGACAGTCTTGATCGTCCTATTGGAAATACCAGTGGAAGCGAAGACCCCTTTATAAATGATACGGGTAAAAACATTCAGAGTTGGAGCGATAGTGGCAGTTATAGTTGCAGTAATGTTGATCATTTTTTAGGTGTCAGGGACATTTGGAGTTTCATCTCTGATGAAACTTTTTTAGTTAGGGATAGTAATGGTAACAGTTATTCCGTATATTTTGATATTGAAAATCTTATTTTTGAGATTGACAATGATAGTTCTTTTCTGAGTGAACTAGAAAGTTCTTTTTCTAGTCATCTGAATAATGGGTCTAAGAGTGACAATCGCTACTATGATTGTGACATGTATGATACTAAATATAGTTGGACTAATCACATTAATAGTTGCATTGATAGTTATCTTCGTTCTGAAATTAGTATTGATAGTTACATTTCAAGTGGTAGCGACAATTACAGTGACAGTTACATTTATACTTACATTTGTAGTGGTGAACGTATAAGTGGTAGTGACAGTGGGAGTTCTAATATAAGAACTGGCGGTAATGGCAGTGATTTCAATATAAGAGGAAGATCGAATGATTTCGATAGAAATCAAAAATACAAACATTTATGGGTTCAATGCGAAAATTGTTATGGATTAAATTATAAGAAGTTTTTTAAGTCAAAAATGAATATTTGTGAACAATGTGGATATCATTTGAAAATGAGTAGTTCAGATAGAATCGAACTTTCGATTGATCCGGGCACTTGGGATCCTATGGATGAAGACATGGTCTCTATCGACCCCATTGAATTTCACTCGGAAGAAGAACCCTATAGAGATCGTATCGATTCGTATCAAAGAAAGACAGGTTTAACTGAGGCTGTTCAAACAGGCATAGGTCAACTAAATGGTATTCCCATAGCAATTGGGGTTATGGATTTTGAGTTCATGGGAGGTAGTATGGGATCCGTAGTAGGCGAGAAAATCACCCGTTTGATCGAGTATGCTACTAATAGATCTCTACCAGTTATTATGGTATGTGCTTCTGGAGGAGCACGTATGCAAGAAGGAAGTTTGAGCTTGATGCAAATGGCTAAAATATCTTCTGCTTTATATGATTATCAATCAAATAAAAAGTTATTCTATGTATCAATCCTTACATCTCCTACAACTGGTGGAGTGACAGCCAGTTTTGGTATGTTGGGAGATATCATTATTGCTGAACCCAATGCCTACATTGCATTTGCGGGTAAAAGAGTAATTGAACAAACATTGAATAAGACAGTACCAGAGGGTTCACAAGCGGCTGAGTATTCATTCCATAAGGGCTTATTTGATTCAATCGTACCACGTAATCCTTTAAAAGGTGTTCTGAGTGAGTTATTTCAGCTACACGGTTTCTTTCCCTTGAATCAAAATTCAATTAAAGTAGAGCACTAGACTCAGTTATTTGTAGCGAACTTGAGTTCATCACAATCAAAGTCAAAATAAGAAGAACGGGATTTTCTTTGGTGACATAAGTTCTATAGTCAGAATCAGAAGTTTCGGATAATGACTTTTGATTTACATTTTTTTTCTTTTCTCCAGATTTTTTATCCTACCCCTATTCATGTATTCCTGATTAGTAATCAGGAACCCTCTATAATATAAAGAGGAGAAAAGAGTGAATTCTTCCTTCCGCGGAATAGAATTGGGAAAATAAAAAAAAATTTCATGTTTCCTTCCTTCTTACATATTATTCAATATATAGAATAATTCAATTCTATAATAGAAGTGTTGTATATTTCTATATCTATATCTCCCGAGAATCCCCATTTTTGACTATGAATCCCTGTTCTGTTGGATGGAATTCTAAGAATCGAATCCTTAGGGAACTCGTAAGAAACTCTTTATTAGAAGATAAGGACGGGAGAACAAGAATAATAGAGTGGATTATCATCCATATATTTCGTGTAGAAAGAGATACACTTATTTAGTTCTACATTCCTTGCACTTATTATATACTTATAGTAGATATACTTATCATAAGTTATATTTATAACAGGTACAAATATTAAATCGAGGACCCATTCTATGACAGATTTCAATTTACCCTCTATTTTTGTGCCTTTAGTGGGCTTAGTATTTCCGGCAATTGCAATGGTTTCTTTATTTCTTCATGTTCAAAAGAACAAGATTGTTTAGATCCGACGGGACCAAATCTTATCAATTTATTTTAACACTTGGACTTGGATCATAATACAGATATCCATTTAGTGGAATATGGTATGGGACAGTACGACATGTGGCTCCCTCTGTGAGCACAAATAAAAAAGCTGTTATTGTTATCATGTGGATCCATGATATATGGATAAATGCATGTATATACGGGTATAGCTGTTTTTGTTTTAAAATGGATCAGCGGATATCTGAAATGGAAAGTCAATTATCTATATGTACGTAGATATACATAGTGGGATCATGTGAAGGGGATGTTATTATTTTCTATCTAACCAATTCGATGAATTACTCCTAATGGTTCACATCATAATAGTGCTAGTTGATGAGAGTTACTTCGGGATCAAAACAAAAAGTAAAGTCCAACTTATTTGGCTTATTCTCTCAATTCCAATATAATGGAACTGGATCTAGTATGAACTGGCAATCAGAACGTATATGGATAGAACTTATAACAGGGTCTCGAAAAACGAGTAATTTCTGCTGGGCCTGTATCCTTTTTTTGGGTTCACTAGGATTCTTATTGGTTGGAACTTCCAGTTATCTTGGTAGGAATCTGATATCCTTATTTCCCTCTCAGCAAATCATTTTTTTTCCCCAAGGGATCGTGATGTCTTTCTATGGGATCGCGGGTCTGTTCATTAGTTCCTATTTGTGGTGCACAATTTCGTGGAATGTAGGTAGTGGTTATGATCGATTCGATAGAAAAGAAGGAATAGTGTGTATTTTTCGATGGGGATTTCCTGGAATAAATCGTCGAATCTTCCTTCGATTCCTTATGAGAGATATCCAGTCGATCAGAATGGAAGTTAAAGAGGGTCTTTATCCTCGTCGTGTCCTTTATATGGAAATCAGAGGCCAGGGAGCCATTCCCTTGACTCGTACTGATGAGAATTTTACTCCACGAGAGCTTGAACAAAAAGCTGCTGAATTGGCCTATTTCTTGCGTGTACCAATTGAAGTATTTTGAAATGAACTGAAGAATGAATCCTTTCTCAGCATGAGGGAAGGAACCCAAGAATCCCCTTTTGCATTTTTTCGGAACGTTTATTCGAGCAAAACATGTTAGATTCCATTTCCCTCGTTCCGTTGGTAATACGGCTGCGGCCCATAGAATAAAATAGGCGGACGTATACGGAACAACCATAATAAGAAGCTATTTTTATCCACTAAAACAAAAACTATTTTTTATGCATATGGAACTCCAATCAATTCTTTACTTCAATTGGTTCTTTCGGGCATTCATCGAAAAGTAACAAATGAAGATAAGATGCAATTGGTTCGAATTTGACCAATTGAGATATCTGGGAACAATATTGGATTATGAATATTTGATTATTTATTCATTCAAAACGGACCCTTATTCTATTTCTATATTCTTTCTAGATCCAAGGACTAAACAATTCAAAAAAAGAAAAAAGAAGGAATAGATCCATAGGTTCCATACCTTGTTATAGAACTCATGCTTCATAGAAATATCGGATCAGATAGAGTCGGCGAATGAAGCAGGTTCATTAACAATTCACAGAACAGATTAAAAGTGCCAAAAAAGAAAGCATTGACTCCCCTCCCATATCTTGCATCTATAGTCTTTTTGCCCTGGTGGATCTCTCTCTCATTTAATAAAAGTCTGGAACCTTGGGTTACTAATTGGTGGAATACCAGGCAATCCGAAACTTTTTTGAATGATATTCAAGAGAAGAACGTTCTAGAAAGATTCATAGAATTAGAACAACTATTCTTTTTGGAAGAAATGATAAAGGAGTACCCGGAGACACAGGTACAAAAGTTTCGTATAGGAATCCACAAAGAAACAATGCAATTGGTCAAAATGCACAATGAAGATCCTATCCATATCATTTTGAATTTCTCGACAAATATAATCTGTTTTGCTATTCTAAGTGGTTATTCTATTCTGGGTAATGAAGAACTTGTCATTCTTAATTCTTGGGTTCAGGAATTCCTCTATAATTTAAGCGACACAATCAAAGCTTTTTCTATTCTTTTATTAACCGATTTATGTATCGGATTCCACTCGCCCCATGGTTGGGAACTAATGATTGGTTCGGCCTACAAAGATTTTGGATTTGCTCATAACGATCAAATTATATCTGGTCTTGTTTCCACTTTTCCAGTCATTCTAGATACAATTTTGAAATATTGGATCTTCCATTATTTAAATCGTGTATCTCCTTCACTTGTAGTGGTTTATCATTCAATGAATGAATGAAGAACTCATTTGATCTGCCGATATCAATCCAATCAGAATGTTACTTCGTACATAAACAAACCATTTTTCATCTTACTCACTCTTTATACTTCTACCCGTCTAGGGGATTCCTCCTATATTTTAGTAGGATTATTCCAGTACAGTGGCAAAATCGTGGATAGGGAACTATACTAGCTACCTACCTAATTTATTGTAGAAATTTTCGGGATCAACGATTTGACCATGCAAAATAGAAATACCTTTTTTGGGGTAAAGGAACAGATGACTCGATTCATTTCCGTATCGATCATGATATATGTAATAACTCGGACATCTATTTCAAATGCATATCCTATTTTTGCGCAGCAGGGTTATGAAAATCCACGAGAAGCAACTGGGCGTATTGTATGTGCCAATTGCCATTTAGCTAATAAGCCC